ATACGCTTTAGGTCAACATATATCTATATCTGCTCACAAAGCGAGAAGAGTGGTTGATCAAATTCGTGGACGGTCCTACGAAGAAACACTTATGATACTAGAACTCATGCCTTATCGTGCATGTTACCCCATTTTGAAATTGGTTTACTCTGCAGCAGCAAATGCTAATTACAATATGGATTCCAACGAATCCAATTTAGTTATTAGTAAAGCTCAAGTCAGCGAAGGTACTGCCACAAATAAATTAAAACCTCGAGCTCGAGGGCGTAGTTTTATGATAAAAAGACCTACTTGCCATATAACTATTGTAGTGAAAGATATATCCTTAGATGAATATCTAGAGGTAGACTTTCTAGACTCTTTCAGATGGTCAAAAAAACTTAAATCGAAAAATAAGTATACAGCTATGGCATATCATGATATGTATAGTAATGGGGGGGTATGGGACAAAAAATAAATCCACTCGGTTTCAGACTTGGTACAACCCAAAGTCATCATTCCATTTGGTTTACACAACCAAAATTTTATTCCGAAGGTCTACAAGAAGATAAAAAAATAAGAGATTTTATTAAGAATTATGTACAAAAAAATACGAAAATTTCCTCTGGCGTCGAGGGAGTTGCACGTATAGAGATTCAAAAACGAATCGATCTGATCCAGGTCATTATCTATATGGGATTCCCAAAGTTATTAATAGAAAATCGACCACGAGGAATCGAAGAATTGCAGATGAATCTACAAAAAGAATTTAATTGTGTCAACCGAAAACTTAACATTACTATCACAAGAATTGCAAAACCTTACGGAAGCCCTAATATTCTTGCAGAATTTATAGCCGGCCAATTAAAGAATAGAGTTTCTTTTCGAAAAGCAATGAAAAAAGCTATTGAATTAACTGAACAAGCAGATACAAAAGGAATTCAAGTACAAATTTCAGGGCGTATCGACGGAAAAGAAATTGCGCGTGTCGAATGGATCAGAGAAGGCAGGGTTCCCCTCCAAACCATTCGAGCTAAAATTGATTATTGTTCTTATACAGTTCGAACTATCTATGGAGTTTTAGGCATAAAAATTTGGATATTTATAGACGGGTAATAATAAACCTTTACTTGTCTTTCCCGTCGATCCAGCGATAGAACAAAAAAATATAAATTCGTTCCCCTTTTCTGTTCAATCAAAATAAAACCAAAATGAACAATTCTAATTCTATAAGGTTGAATAAAAATTAGATCGACCCTTTGAAAATAATTGCTATGCTTAGTGTGCGACTCGTTGGTTTTTTAGGGTTAGGGTTAAAGAAAAAGAAAGACCAGCCTCTTTGTATAAACAAATAACTATAGAACTAATAACCAACTCATCACTTCACATTATCTGGATCCAAAGAACCAGTCAAGATATGATATATCGGTCATATCACTGTAGCAACTGAAATCTTTTTTGCATAAACAAAAGAAAAATAAATCTGATTCTAAGTTGTGAAGCGAAGAAGAAAGATGTGGATAAATGGAAGGGTGAAAGAAGGGGAGAAACAAACAAAACCAGCGATATAAAATTCCGTCCAATATGTAAGGTTTATGAGTCATCTCATAAAAAAGCAGTGTAATAAAGCATCAATCAATATGGATTCATAAAAAAGAAAATGAATCTGTTCATAGAACAAAAAAAAAAATAAGAGCTTCGAGCCAATAAAGATTAAGAAAATTGGCTTAACAAAAAATTTCATTATGAGCTCCATTGTAGAAATCAGACCTAACCATTAAATAAGAAGCGATGGGAACGATGGAACCTGTGAATCCAAATCTATTGACAACAGACTCATTGATCGGGATGGCGAAACAAACCAGAGACTAATTCCTTCATTTATTGGGAAAAGAAAAGTCATGAGTTAACCCTACAACTTAAATAGCACCGAAAAGAGTAAATATTCGCCCGTGAAAACTTTATTTTCTTGGATTGATAATTTTTGGTCAATACAATAGGATAAAAAGCAAAACAAAAAAAAAAGATTTGTTATAACAATAACATAAAAAAATACGATATTAAAAAATTTAAAATAAAAATATTAATATGTTTAGTTAACTAAAAAAGTTAACTAAAAAAACAAGATATACAAATGAATAATAGACAATTTGAAAATTTTATTATTCGCGAGGAGCTGGATGAGAAGAAACTCTCATGTCCAGTTCTGTAGTAGAGATGGAATTCAGAACCAACTATCAACTATAACCCCAAAAGAACCAGATTTCGTAAACAACATAGAGGAAGAATGAAGGGAATATCTTATCGAGGTAATCATATTTCTTTCGGTAAATATGCTCTTCAGGCACTTGAACCTGCTTGGATCACGTCTAGACAAATAGAAGCAGGTCGACGAGCAATGACACGAAATGCACGCCGCGGTGGAAAAATATGGGTACGTATATTTCCAGACAAACCGGTTACAGTAAGACCCGCAGAAACACGTATGGGTTCGGGGAAAGGATCCCCTGAATATTGGGTAGCTGTTGTTAAACCAGGTCGAATACTTTATGAAATGGGTGGAGTAACAGAAAATATAGCCAGAAGGGCGATTTCAATAGCATCGTCCAAAATGCCTATACGAACTCAATTTATTATTTCGGGATAAAAAGAATCAAAAGAAAAAGGTCTTGGGGATAAAAAAACAACCACGGGTGCCGGTTTCTTTCTTTGGACAAACAATATTTCTTTTTTTTTCTTCACTCTTTGCTTTGCATTGAAAGAATAGATTCTAAAAAAATGATATGATTCAACCTCAGACCCTTTTGAATGTAGCGGATAACAGCGGGGCTCGAGAATTGATGTGTATTCGAATCATAGGAGCTAGCAATCGTCGATATGCTCATATCGGTGACGTTATTGTTGCTGTGATCAAAGAAGCAGTGCCAAATATGCCCCTAGCAAGATCAGAGGTGGTCAGAGCTGTAATTGTACGTACTTGTAAAGAACTCAAACGTGATAACGGTATGATAATACGATATGATGACAATGCTGCGGTTGTCATTGACCAAGAAGGAAACCCCAAAGGAACTCGAGTTTTTGGTGCAATTGCCCGGGAATTGAGACAGTTAAATTTTACTAAAATAGTTTCATTAGCTCCGGAGGTATTGTAAGGTCTTTTAAAATAAGATAAGACCATCATATGGTTATGTTATAGTAAGGTATTTGAAAGAAAGAGATTAAGAAATATATTCAAAATTTTTAGTAGATTGTGTCTCATGCATATGCCTTTAATTTAAATTCATAAACAAATAAGTAAAAAACAAGAAAAACATGTTGATTATATCAAAATTGGGGAGCACCAAGAATTTTAATTCACCATGGGTAGGGATACTATTGCTGACATAATAACCTCTATACGAAACGCTGATATGGATAGAAAAAGGGTGGTTCGAATAGCATCTACTAATATCACTGAAAATATTGTTAAAATACTTTTACGAGAAGGTTTTATCGAAAACGTGAGAAAACATCAAGAAACCAAAAAAGATTTTTTGGTTTTAACCCTACGGCATAGAAGGAATAGGAAAAGGCCTTATAGAAATTTTTTAAATTTAAAACGGATCAGTCGGCCTGGTCTACGAATCTATTCGAATTACCAACGAATTCCTAGAATTTTAGGTGGGATGGGAATTGTAATTATTTCTACTTCTCGAGGTATAATGACAGACCGAGAGGCTCGACTAGAACGAATTGGTGGAGAAGTTTTGTGTTATATATGGTAATCCTTCTAATATATGAATTGGGTCCGAAACTTCTTATTTGTGAAAACAAAAAGAAAAGGGGCGGGTTGTCTAATATCGTTCCTCCTCCATCAGTTGATACTTCAAGGAGGCTTTACCTGGAATGAAAGAACAAAAATGGATTCATGAAGGTTTAATTACTGAATCCCTTCCCAACGGTATGTTCCGGATTCGCTTAGATAATCAAGATATGATTCTAGGTTATGTTTCAGGAAAGATCCGACGTAGTTTTATACGGATACTACCAGGCGATAGAGTAAAAATTGAAGTAAGTCGTTATGATTCAACCAGAGGACGTATAATTTATCGACTTCGCAATAAGGATTCGAAAGATTAGGTGTTTTTATCAACTTCAACATTTCTTTCGTGGGAATATGATTCGAGATGAAAAATTTCAAGAAACCTATTTTCTTCCAAAAAGTAGATTCAGAATTAAAAGAATTAAAATGAGGAATGCCAAATATGAAAATAAGAGCTTCTGTTCGTAAAATTTGTGAAAAATGTCGACTAATCCGTAGACGGGGACGGATTATAGTAATTTGTTCCAACCCAAGACATAAACAAAGACAAGGATAATCAGACTTGTTAAAACACCTGATGTAAAAGTAAAAAGGGGGGATCCTTTTTGACACGAAATGGATATATCCATATATCTCTGACTCATATTTATGAGATGAAAAAATATGGCAAAAGCTATACCGAGAATTGGTTCGCGTAAGAATGGACGTATTGGTTCACGTAAGAATACACGGAGAATACCAAAGGGGGTTATTCATGTTCAAGCAAGTTTCAATAATACTATTGTGACTGTTACAGATGTACGGGGTCGAGTGGTTTCTTGGTCCTCTGCCGGTACTTGTGGATTCAAGGGTACAAGAAGAGGGACGCCCTTTGCTGCTCAAACCGCAGCAGGAAACGCTATTCGTACAGTAGTGGATCAAGGTATGCAACGAGCAGAAGTCATGATAAAAGGACCTGGTCTGGGAAGAGACGCGGCATTACGCGCTATTCGCAGAAGTGGTATACTATTAACTTTTGTGCGGGATGTAACCCCTATGCCACATAATGGCTGTAGACCTCCGAAAAAACGACGTGTGTAGAAATAAAAATTGAAGAGATTTCAAGATAAACAAGAGAAAAAAACAATTCAATGATTTGATCAAATAATATTATTATGGTTCGAGAGAAAGTAACAGTATCTACTCGGACACTACAGTGGAAGTGTGTTGAATCAAAAGC